ATATAATATAGAAACGAATCGTTGATCCAAGACCAGGATTTTTGGAGGACTCTACCGACCAGAAAAAAATCTGTAATTCTCAGCAAGGTTGTTTCTTTTTTTCTCCAAATCCAAAAATTCCTCTTATTTTATGTACAGGTTGTCAATTCAGCATTGGGTAAAAAAAGGACAGGGGTGCCCCCTTTCCAGTAAATGGTTCAAACCCTTTATATCGATATGAGTGTTCTATATCGGAATCGGATAAATTGCAACTATTTATTTTGAAAGCATCACTATACTAAACTAATATAGTGGTAGAAAGAATACCAATGTTGCGCCTGGACTTCAAACAATTGAGTTTTAACCATCTTAAGGATCCCACATTATTGGTTGATAGAGAATCAAAGTCGATTTCCCAATGAGTCACGAAATGCTATGGTTCGTACATATGATTTACGAATTAATTCAGAAGTAATTCGCCAGATAGTACACCTTTATTTTCAAGTTCTAAAGAAAAAAAAAAAAGTGCAGCTGGTTGAATCCAGCCTTGTATTGAAATAAACAACTCGCACACACTCCCTTTCCAAAAAAGATCAATACGCCAAGTACTAGACTGAGATTTATTGGATTTGTTGCTAAAATATCGGTATTAAATCCGAAACTCCCGGCGGATGACCAGTGACCCAAGGAAACGAAAGAATCGGTTACATTTTTCATATGATCTCCTCTTATAGATAGTACTACTTGACCAGAGCTTATAGTACTTTGCCCCCCATTTTTTTATTGACTTATTTCGATTTCATTTATCAGTATTCAATATAGAATATAGGAATTGTGGAAATTCCTATTTCTTTCTTATTTCAATTCAAGTTCCCAACCCAATAAGAAAATACTGAATTTGCTTAGTATTAGGTCCCAGGCCTTATGTCCATTGCGAAATGCCTCATTTGTAGCAGCACTTCCTAAAAACAAAAAAAGGAGTTTCCTTTGGACTAAGAAGGGGAGAAGGCGAGTGAATCCGCTAATTGAATTCCATTCCTCAAATAAGTCCTTCCCGGAGTATTGTCTCAACGAATAATTGAAAGGTATGAATTGTAGGAGTTCAATTTTGATAAAATTCGAAAAAGCAAGCGACAAGACCCAAGACTGAGATAAAAAAAAAAGAAAAGAATTTCCCATTTCTATTTCGAGGATGAAACTAAACAAAAGGATTTGCAAATAAAAGTGCTAATGCCACGACCAGTCCATAAATTGTTAAAGCTTCCATAAAAGCCAGGCTGAGCAATAAAGTACCTCGTATTTTACCCTCTGCTTCGGGTTGTCTCGCGATACCTTCGACGGCTTGTCCCGCAGCAGTACCTTGACCAACTCCAGGTCCAATAGAAGCCAGCCCTACGGCCAATCCAGCAGCAATAACGGAAGCGGCAGCAATCAGTGGATTCATGGTAAGTTCCTTGCAAAAAAGAAAGAAATGGTTAATGATACAATAAACCATTGAATTATGACTTATTCTTCCTTCCACTCCTAAAGTAAGATCGAGCCGGTCGAAATAACTAAGACCTATGAGTGAAAATTCAAGTAATGAGAATATGGAATCGTCAGAACAACTTGGATATCTCATTTTTCATTCCTATCCGTGGAGTTTTTTTATCAATTCATAGGGTTCTGGGTCTTCCATTTCTTTATTCCGAAAGCCCTCTTTCATTTCTTCATCCTTTCTCTTTGATTCGATATGCCTGCTTTCGTCTGTTTATTCATTCGGCCCAAACGAAAAAGAGGGACTTTCTATTCTATTGGAATCCCCATCGAAATTCATGGTATGGTGTGGGGAAGGACAAAAGAGATATAGGTCGTTCATATAGATAACAAGTCACTATCTACTATCCCATATACACGTGTTTCTTCCATAACGTAAACCAAAGATTTCGATCTTCTATTCCACGGGCCACGAGATTTTATCCTTTTTCTAAAGATAGATAAGAGTTGGTTTATAGCCATTCCATATACTTAGTTCGACCCCCTAACCTATTTTTATGAAGTTCATATTCGTTTACTTTTCTTTATCATTATCCCGCATGACTACAAAGAGAAAAGAGACAAATTCATTTGTATGAATCATTCCCTAGAATAGAAAGATTTGATATCTAATTGCACGCAATTCATTTGAATTTTGACCAATCGTTGAAACTCAAAGGAAGTGGGACTGTAAAACCGCGTTTTTTGTTTAATAGAATAGCATGCCGGGACTAGATAAGATAAGACTTCTTAATACAAAATACAAATAATAAATCGTCATAGTGTGATTGACTGAACAAATCAAAATAGAATATTCATTGGAAGGGATATGACAGAAATCGGTCAAAAAAAAGGGAATCCTAGGAAAAAACTCTTTGAGATCCCTTTCCCTTTTTTACTATTTTTACTATATCAATAATAATAAATAATCTTTTTGCCTTTTTTGACTACTATTCTAGATCGTATATACTCTATTCTATTTGTATATATTATCCGTACATTGCATTGCGATAACGTAAAAAAAAAAAAAAGCAAAGCTAGTCAATGATGACCCTCCATGGATTCTCCTATATAAGCCGCGGCTAAAGTTGCAAAAATAAGAGCTTGAATACCACTTGTAAATAATCCAAGGAACATGACAGGTATAGGAACCACTGAAGGTACTAAAGAAACAAGAACAACAACTACCAATTCATCGGCCAATATATTCCCAAAAAGTCGAAAACTCAGCGATAAGGGTTTTGTGAAATCTTCTAGGATGTTAATAGGTAAAAGGATTGGAGTGGGTTGAATGTATTTAGCAAAATAACCCAATCCCTTTTTTGTAAGACCCGCATAGAAGTATGCCACTGACGTAGGTAAAGCTAAAGCAACCGTAGTATTTATATCATTGGTGGGCGCGGCTAACTCCCCATGAGGTAATTGTATGATTTTCCAAGGTAAAAGAGCCCCTGACCAGTTAGAAACAAAAATAAATAAGAACATAGTTCCAATAAAGGGAACCCAAGGACCATATTCTTCTCCAATTTGGGTTTTACTCAAGTCTCGAACGAATTCAAGGACATATTCGAAGAAATTCTGACCGTCGGTAGGAATGGTTTGCGGATTTCGAACGGCTATAGTGGCGGAACTTAGTAAGATAGCCATTACGAACCAAGAAGTGATAAGTACTTGGGCATGTACTTGGAAACCCCCTATTTGCCAATAAAAATGCTGGCCTACTTCGACACCGGATATATCATATAGCCCTTTTAGTGTGTTGACGGAAGATGGTAGAAGATTCATATTGACCTCTTACAGAAATAGAACTTAAAAAGCCATTATTTTGATTCAACCATCTCTTTCTCGACTCACCCACTTATATATTTCGGATACCCAGTAATTACAGACTATTCCCGGCGCTTTTTTTCTCTTTTGTTATATTCAGAAATTGTAACCAATTCGATAAATCCATGGAGTTCCTGAAGTAATTGACTTATCTTATTATTAATCAACAATTTCTTATATAGCTAGAACGGCCCTCACAAATTGCAGATATGAGTTTTTTAAGAATGAATCGGATTGACGCCCTAGCGTCATCATTGGCGGGAATCGAAAGATCTGCGAGATCCGGGTCACAATTTGTATCGATTAAACAAATTGTTGGAATTCCCAAAGTGATACATTCTCGAAGAGCGGTATATTCTTCGTGCTGATCAAGGATAATTACAATATCAGGCACCCCCGTCATATATTTGATGCCACCCAGATATCTTTGCAAGTGAGATAATTGTCTCTTCAACATTGCTGCATCTCTTTTAGGAAGACGGTTGAATCTTCCCCTCTTTTGTTCCGCTCTCAGGTCCCTGAACTTTTGAAGTCTCGTTTTCGTAGTGGACCAATTCGTTGACATACCACCGAGCCATTTTTTATTAACATAATGACATCGCGCCCTTATTGCAGCCGATGCTACTAAATCAGTTGCTATGATTTTGGTACCAACTAGTAAGAATTGTTTTCTCCTACTTGATGCATCAAAAAGTAAATCACAAGCTTCTGATAAAAAACGAGCAGTTCTCGTAAGATTGGTAATATGCCTACCCTTACGTTTTGTCAATATGTAAGGTGCCATTCTAGGATTCCATTTCTTAGTACCATGACCAAAATGCACTCCTGCTTTGATCATCTCTTCTAATTGGATGTTCCAATATCTTCTTGTCATTTCTCCCCACACTTTCTCTTTTTGTTTAAGAGACGAGGTACCCTGAAATAAAAAATTGTTCCGAAGGAACCTTCTACCGGAGATTTAACATGGATACACGGTCCGAGCGATGACTTCCTTTCTATTCCTTAGTTCTTTTTTATAAGAAGAGTAGGTAGTGAAAGTGAAATGAAAAGGATGAATCCCTTCTTAGGAATCAATAAATTCTGTCAATTATTGTTCTGATATATCTATCTCATGAAAATTCTTTGGAATTGGAATACAAGAAGAAAAAAAATCTTTGTGGTAGAACAAAATATCTCTCATACCCCCTTCGAATAGATTCTTAGTTTTCGTTTCCAACGAAATGTCGCCGTGTTGGCTGGAAGGGTGCACTAATCCTTTGAATCCGGTACCAACCGGTATCATACCCCCCAGAACAACATTTTCTTTCAGACCCTTCAACCAATCGATACGACCTCGTAGAGCCGCCTTTGCTAAAACTCGAGCAGTTTCTTGAAAACTCGCTTCGGATATGAAACTTTGAGTATTCAGAGACGCCCTCGTTATTCCCAAAAAGACGGCTCGATAACAGGCCGCTTCTTCCAACGCACGCCCTGTTCGTTCCGCACGCAACAACCCAATTAGCTCGCCAGGTGAAAAAACATTAGACATTCCCTCTTCTGAAACCAACACTTTTGATGTTATTTGACGTACAATAATTTCTATATGCCTATTATGGATCTGCACTCCCTGGGATCGATAAACCCTTTGAATCTTATTAACCAAAGAAATCCGACTTTGCGATATGGTTAGCTCAGCGCCAATCAAGAATCCCCAAGGAATCCCAAGAATTCTTGTTATAGATTCGTTCCAACCCTCAACCCTCTTTTCTAAGTTCATTGATATTGAATCAACCGAACGCGCTTCTAAGACTTGTTCTACTTTTGGAAGACCCTGCGTTATATCACTAGATCTTGATTTTTCATATAGAAATGTAAGTAAAGGATCTCCTCCGTACATTATTTCTCCATAATGACCATGAACGGTTGCTCCCGGAATAGCCAAATAGGGCTTAGCAGATCTTATTACTAAAAAGTCAACATGAATAATCAGAACCTGGCCAGATTTTAGAGGCATCCCATATTGAGATATAGATAGATTTTCACAAAAAAACTGTCCAAGGCTAATTATTGTTGATCTTTCGTTACAATAATCGTGATGGAGACAATACCAATTCGAATTGAATGGATTCCAAATCCTGTTACTGCATGGATCAGGATTATAAATTCTCCCATTTTCATCCATTAAAAAATATTGAAGTATTTGAAAATCCGCTTTTAGATTGTCAAGTAGCAAATATTTATTTATCAAGATCTGATTATGAGTTATTAAATAGTAAAATGAATAAAAATTCGCAATTTTAGGGACAACCCCTAAGGGACCAAATGAATTCCTAATTGGAAGTACGGAATCCCCTTTATTTGTATTTGATTTTTTTGTTAGATTCTTATATTTGAAATCGTCGAATGGGCCTATTCGAAAACAATTAGATGATGACAAAATTATCAAAGATTTACATTCCTTATTTCGATTCAACAACGTACGAATAGTTCCTTGCTGTTGGGTAAGCAATTGTTGAATCCTTGCCTTGGAATAAAAAGGATTGGTGCGATCTGCTCCATTAACCAGGATCAACTCGGACTCTGCCGGAGCATTCCTTTTTCTGGTATACGAAATAGGGGATTTCACTAAGTCCATTCTGATGAAATCTTGAATCAGATCATTTACCCTTATTTCAACAAAGGAAGCATGAATCTCCTCCATAGAAGAACCCTTTTTTTCTTGGCACCAATTCAATACTAAACAAGTTCGAACTAATTGAATATTTGTATGAGAAATTCCTCGAATTGGTTTGCCATTTCCACAAAGGATATAATTGACAACTCGAAGTTGCACATTATCCCTTTCCTGCAACGGATCCTGAGGGAAAAGCGTTGCGAAATTTATCCCATCCGCGATTTCATACCTAACTACGGGTCGAACTAAAACAAAATACCTTTTCTTAGCAGGGGCAATCCGTTCGACATAGCTCCAATTTTTCACTTTTTTTGATTCCTTTGAATTTTTTTTTTCCCTTCCGGGTGGTATCAAGATACCGCTCTGCCAGGAGATCTTATCTGTCTCTCTGGGAAAATAAATATCTCCAGAAAATATTTTCAGTTCAATCTTTTTTGTTTTTTTCTCTACTTGGACCAATCCGCCTACTCGGCTTCTTGTTTTGAAAGTGATTTCTGTATCTACCCCAATAATACTATTATTTCGTACCATTACGGAAGACGATCCGGGTAAAATATGCACTTCCTCGGGAATGCAAAAAATTTGATCTATTTTCGTTTGGTATTTTGGCATTCTTCGATACTCAATCAAATCTTCTTTCTTTACGCTCGAACGCGCCTCGATAGTCCCATATTTAGTAATTCCCGAACTCTTTCTTCTGTATCGGGGATCGTCGAAATAAGCAAGAATACTATTTCTATGGAAAATCCCATTTATAGGTATTTCAATCGAGAGACCCGAGGGGGTTATTAGTTCTTTTTCTTGTCCTTGATTATATTGGAATGGAATGATGAATCGATTTCTTCTCCTCTTTGACAAGAAAAAGAAATCAGAATTCCCGTGGAGAATGGCAGTATATGTGAGATTACAAGGACCGTTGGGTATGATTCGACCAGGTCCTAAATAATCAAGAATCCTCTCCCCGTGTTTACCAAAGGGCTCTGAACTCAAAAATGTGTTATATCTTGCTTGATCATTAGGAACTAATAGATTAGAATTAGAAATGGATTTTCCTTCAGCAGAAAGAGAATGAACATTCATTTGATCCTGATCCTTGTGGAGTGAAACAGAGAGCATACTGGATCTGTACGGAACCCCCGATACTATCCATAAATGACTTGTTTTTGGTAAGAGATGAACATTACCATATGTATAGTCGGGTGCATGGTACACCGCGGTACTCCAATGCATTTCTCCCTCTGAGTCAGAATAAATATGTTTTCGAACCCTATCTTTCAAATTCAAGGTGGATGTTCCCGCGCGAATCTCCGCAATCACTTGTTCTGATTCTACATATTGATCATTTTGAACTAAAAGAAAACTTTTTGGTGGAATAGTCACATTATGTAGAATATCTTGATCCTCAATAGTTACATATAGGGCTATATAACATAGAAAAGCAGGATGACCATGACATGTACGTGTAGGATGAAGCAAATCCTGATTGAATTTGATTTTTCCATTAGAAGGGGCTCGTACGTATTCTG